TCAGATAGATGAATATCTTTTGAAAGAACTGTTCGAGAAACAATCGACTCCGTATACCACTACTAATCGACCCTCAGACCTAAACCGTCCCGCTCCATTACTTTTTCACCAGATTGATAAATGATAAAAAAAGAGATTTCTAGACTCTTCTAATTTCTATGTATACTAAATAACATTACAGTATTCTATTTCTTTCTTTTTTCATTTTCTTTAGTGTTTTCTTTGTCCGTTCTATCTCCCCTTCCTTAAGATAAATCGAGGACTCCTGTGAAAAAGAAAGTCTCCCCTTCGCATCCATTCTCTGCCTCACTGTCAGAACAAAAATATCGGATACAAAATTTTTGGTACATGTCTAAATAGACTTAATATCACTAGAAAGTAATATTGATCTGTAATCAAAGAGAGCTAGTAGCAGTGGCTCTTATGTTCTGTTGTGGCTTTAAAGAAAGCATTCTCTTTTTAGGAACGGAATAACAATTTCTTCCTACTTTCCTACTCTATCTATATACAAAAAATATAGAAATATAGGAATAAGAAGATTGAATGGGAAATATCCATAAATTCTTGCGGAGTCAAAGAAATGAAATAAAAAAAGGATCAATGGTTCCAATTTTTATATCAGAATAGCAGATATAGTCATGATTCAACGGGTCAGGTCCACTTACTTTTTCTTATTTGCCTTTCTACTCTTTCCCGTGGATTTGATTGATACACTGGAAAATAGGACTATGTAGTTTGTTCATTCAAGAGGTAACTTATCATTATTCATAAGAATTCAAATTGATTGAACAAGTATTTAACTTGCTAATTATTATACGCCAATTCTAACTCAGTATAATAATAATGTAATGGAGTAATGTATTGTGTCCTTGCTGTAATTTTATGAAAAAACCAAAGCCCCTTATCGGATTTGAACCGATGACTTACGCCTTACCATGGCGTTACTCTACCGCTGAGTTAAAGGGGCTTATTTCATTGAATTCCTGAATGGATCACTATGTCGATAATAGATTTATACGTACATATTCTATTACATACATATACAGAATCTATATATATACAAAATACAGAATACAGAAGTACAGACAGCAGCAGTAGACTCTTGGTTGCTAGTGTCTTATTCTTGAATAATAGTCTTGAATAAGAAAATCTTGAATATAATAAAATAGATTTACCTAGCAAATCTGGGATAAAACCCAATGAATTGTTTCAAGACCAAAGCGCATTACTTTCTTTTTATTGACTGAATCGAGAATAAAAAGAAAGTTCACTTGCATCTATACCGACCTAAATTTAATGATATTTAATCAAATCCTAGAATGAAGAGATTATACTTGTACTGTCCCCCGAACTCAAAAAATTTGATGATTTCTTAATCATGCTTACTAAATATAGCATTTGTTAATGTCCTTGAGATAAGAATATCTCATCTTAACATTGAATGAATCAATGAATGAAAGAATGAAAGCGAAGTAAATAGAACTTAACCCCCCGTTGTACCAAGGACTCCCTAAAAAAACCTTCCTTTGGTTTTTTTCTATTTCTATTAGACCAAATGGTATATCTTTTTATATAGAATAGAGTGGAGAATATCGATTCTAATGAATGATTCAGGAATAGGAATCACAAACCAAAAAATTCTCTACAATTAGGAAAGGTGAAAAATCCCTTGTATTTAATCATAACATTCTATTATTATTTAATCATAGCATTCCACTATATTGACAAAAAAAAAAATATTTATACTATGATCATAGTATGGTAGCGGTTATGCAAGTAGCCCCCATCGTCTAGTGGTTCAGGACATCTCTCTTTCAAGGAGGCAGCGGGGATTCGACTTCCCCTGGGGGTAGGGTATAAAAGGAAGTTGATCGTGGCTTATTACCAATAAGCCTAAAAGTGATTCTTTGTGGGTCGATGCCCGAGCGGTTAATGGGGACGGACTGTAAATTCGTTGGCAATATGTCTACGCTGGTTCAAATCCAGCTCGGCCCAATAATTCGACAATCTACCATGAGAGGGTATAACCCCCCTCCTTACAAAACAAAATACTCGATACGGAGATAAAAAAGAATAAAAATTTCCGCTAGATCGCCTATTTATTTCCCGGGGATTGTAGTTCAATTGGTCAGAGCACCGCCCTGTCAAGGCGGAAGCTGCGGGTTCGAGCCCCGTCAGTCCCGTCAGATTGACTAAATACATTAATCAATTCTTTCAAAACAATGAACGGGAAACAGGTTGGAGAATTTCATTCCCAAAACAAGGAGGGATACTTCTTTTTTTTCTTCCCTTTTTGTACAAGAAAAGAATATGTTGGTGGGTTAGTCCAATTAGTGCTAGCACTGCAGTAAGCATTTCAAGAAAGACGAGATATATTTTATCGACTGTTCCAGATCCATGGAATGCAATAGAGGACTCTATTTTTTTGAAGGGGACAGACAGACACAAAACAAATGGAATTCCCAATAAAAAGAGATGTCAAAACATTCCGCGGATAGAATGCTTTTTTTCTATTTAAATAGAAAAATCTCTCTTTTTGGTTCCTTTTTTTAGAACCTCAATTACTAATTGAATCAAAAAATCGATTTCTTTCAAATTGCACACTGAGTTTTTGATATAGATTCCCAGTGTTAATAATCTACGGAAGTGGTTTTTTTCTTAGTTGAGGTTGGAACTGTGTGAATAATGGAATTGGAAAGGTGATAATATGATACTTCATCAGATAATTATACACGGGAGATGTAAGGTAATACAAAAAAAAGAACAGAAATGAATGGTAAATAAAGGACTTTTTTTTGATCGGGAATCCAAGTTGGGATTCGGTATGATTAAACGAACTTCCTATGTTATACTATTCCATTTTTGACGACGAGTTCATTTCAGAGTTCAGCTATTGTTATTCATAATATTGATCCGATTCAAAACCATCGAGAGGTAATTCATCCATTGAATTGAAAGGAGAAGGACTTGTCATCTCTATGGGATTAAAATGGGATTAAATCCCAGGTTATTGTGAAATTTGATTTTCGATTATGGAAGTAAATATTCTTGCATTTATTGCTACTGCACTATTCATTCTAGTTCCTACCGCCTTTTTACTTATCATTTATGTAAAAACAGTCAGTCAAAATAATTAATTAATTTGAATTAAACGGAGTAAACTTTTTTGAATTCAAGAATTCACGAAATAAACTGAAAAAAATTTCGCATCTTAAACCTTAAATGAAATAAGACGACTGCAATTCCCAGTATCCAGTATATAAATCGTATAGTAGAAAGAAATAGATGAATCTTTCTACCATACGATCTACATATTAGTATCATTTTAGTGTAGAAAGGTATAAAGTTCTACAATGTGTAAAGCTGTACTCTATAATACTCTCTAATAAATAGAGTGTTTAATCTAACTGAGGATTAAACATATTATCTTCGTGTATGCATATGTGGATAGCAATTCCACACATGGAATTGCTATATCATCCCAGTCTATTTATTTGATATATTTTTTTGTTTTGATCAATCTGAAAGAATCATTTTCTTCTTATGTCTTAGGGTTCTAATGACTATATTTTTATATGATTTTAACTAGGAATCCAGGTATCTATCAAAAGAAAGGAATCCCATCAATGAAGTAAAAACGATAGGGGTGTATAGTAATCAAATCATTAGCAAACTTTCAATTGATTGAGTAGTTTCGCGGGCACTTCTCAGATTTTGAAAAGGAAGAGTAAGCCTCACCGATTTTTAACGGTACCGCCTCAACCGTGCTATGAAATGTGATTCGATAAAGCATAAATCGAATTTCTATAAGATAATTAGATTTAGATAAAGATGCGTTAAATGTGCAATATGTGACTCACTTTACTCTTATCTATAGTATCTTGTTCGATAATCACCAAGTCTATACCATTTTTAATAGAAAATACATATGCACTTAACAAAATAAATTACAAAATAAATTCTTCTTTGAACAGTAATGGAACAATAAAGAGAGAAACCACTAAAGAAAAAAGAATAATAAAAAAAGAGGGGTCCGGTCGTCCTACGTATTCGTCTCTAAGCCTGCTAAGAGTTCGTTGCTTGAAATTCGGAAGAATTTTGTTGTAAAAAAGTTCCTATCATAGAGATCCGTTTCAAAATACAAAGAAAGGAAGCAGTGAAATATCTCTTTGAGAGAAAGAGTATGATTCAGAGAATACATTACTTCATTCGAATATACGAATATAATGGAATTTCAAATAAAAATGAAGATCCTTGGATTCTCTTTAGAGTTCAAAACGCGTTGCAGAACGATCTAGAAAACAATTAATATAGCATGATTCCTCAATTCAATTAGTAATACCCTTATAGTCCACTTCTTCCCCACACTACAAGTGATAGGGAAAATGTAAAGACTACCATTAAACCAGCCCAAGCAAGACTTACTATATCCATGTGAATTATGCCCCCTTATCTCTATAACTATCAAGGAATTATTCTATTATTACTCACTACTAATAGTATAGTCGAATCGATAGAACATAGTCAAAAAAGGGTATTCTGATCGAAAACTCTTGCTAAACCAAATAGAAAGGGATTCCTATATCATTTCGAATCCTGAAAGAGAAAACATAAGCAAAACAAAATACGTAGTAACCTCTCGAAGGGATGTTACTAATGGAACATGTAGTAATACTAAGGTCTATTTTTTTCTTAATCCTCAGAAGTAAAAAGAACAATCACTATCTAAATGCCTACTTAACCTAATTTTAACCTAATTTGTACCTTTTACCGATACTTCAATTTAAATTCAAATTAACTTTGAATTATTCATCCAATTGAATATTGATTGGATACCCGAGCATTCCTAGATTCTTGTGAGTCCACCATATATCGTGTATGCGTCTAAAGGATCTTCCGTCCTTGCCACAAGTATTGGAATTGAATTCAATTTCCTACCAGGGTGTCCAATCAAATTCAAGGTCCAGTCATCAAACACTCGATTAGTAGTCCAAAGATTA